GTTTTTGCATTAATTGCGACTTCCTCAGTGTTAGTAATTAGTGTACCCCTTGTATTTGCTTCTCCTGATGGTTGGTCAAATAATAAAAACGTTGTATTTTCCGGTACATCATTATGGATTGGACTAGTCTTTCTGGTAGCTATTCTGAATTCTCTCATTTCTTAAATTTGTTTAGTATTTAGTAGCCCGATACAAAATAAATAAAAAGGCCATTTCTTCGAAAAAATTGGAATTGTGAGACGCATTAAAATGCAATTTGCGTTCCGAATTGCTACCTCTTCTCTTTCATTATTATGAAATTCCATTGCCATTAGAATATTGATTGACAGACAATTAAAAAAAAGAAAACTCTAATATAATAGAAAATGAAACGGTCGACCCAGACATAGACGGTCGACCCAGGCGGATATACCCTATAAAATATATCCCGTAGCGAGCGTAGTTCAATGGTAAAACATCTCCTTGCCAAGGAGAAGATACGGGTTCGATTCCCGCCGCTCGCCAGCTTAATTTAGTAAGGTACTATGATAAAAAATTTAGTCTAGTTGACTACTTAACTACTTATATTAAATTAAGTAGGTGTTAGTCTAGTACCGTATCCCTTACTATCTTACCCTTCTTTTGCACCCCACTCAAAAAAAGGGGCTCCGGAGGCGGGAATCGAACTCGCCAACAGGGCTCCCTAAATTGGGGATTCACCGAGACAAACAACTGGCAAACTCCTTTTAAAGGGAAGGGAGGTAGACTGTGCCTTTCTTTCATTTCTTTTTTCTTTTCTGCAGGGTAGGAAGGAGCCTTGAGAGTTCTTCTTGTAGGGGCAAGTGACTTCGCAAACTGCTCCATTTGGCCCTTTAGGGCCGGGAACTAATGAATAAAAAAGGGTTGGATACCGCCCAGCCCTCTACTCTATACAAATAGAATAGTCCTTTTATACAGACTGCTAAGTGCGGAGACGGGAATCGAACCCGTGACCTCAAGGTTATGAGCCTCGTGAGCTACCAAACTGCTCTACTCCGCTCTGGAGGGACGGAAACTGGTGGACGAAAAAGGTTGAATACAGGACTCTACCATGTCTAGACAAATAGAATAGTCCTTTTATACAGAATGGAGCGGGTAGCGGGAATCGAACCCGCATCGTTAGCTTGGAAGGCTAGGGGTTATAGTCGACGTTGGTTGATTAGTTTTAACGTCTCTAATTCAAAACCGAACATGAAATTTTGATTTCATTCGGCTCCTTTATGGATATTCTCACCACTTAACATCTATGTCAGCTTTTCTATCTGAATGGAACCAAAGCTCTCCGCTTTCTAGATGATCCCTATAGAGTAGGAGATAGAAATTCTACTAAATCTATCTAATCTACTTACTTCGTTCCCTAATTTCATTCAAGAGATCCTGAGGAAAAGAATTAGGTTTCCACCGAGCTGAAACAATATGCTGATGGTTCTAGTAAACCAAAACTACCGTTTTTTAGCTATTTGGCTTCCATTTCCTTTTTTAACAAAAGAAGATTTAGTTACGATTGGAAATAAACTTTTTTGTATCTTCATCCATAGATCCTTTACTCATATTTTAAAAATTGGAATACTTAATCCAATGCAAAATTATGCTTCGCGACTCTGTACTCATAATCCAATTTGTATTTTGGATGCAATTTCAATTAGTTTTTGGGTACAAATCGCGAGAATGTATATTCTTCCTCAATATGCTATTGAGAGGAAAAGGATTAAATCCTTTATAAGAACTAAAGTTTTCATCGGAATATAAAAAACTTAAGGACGCCTTAAGTATATCATTTCAAATTCAGTTATTAATAGAACGAATCACACTTTTACCACTAAACTATACCCGCTACATGTAGATTATGATACCAACGCTACCCTTTGTCAAGGGTAGCCATTCGAGAAGGAGGCTAATTCCCCCTTATTGAATCAAATGGAGAAGGTTCATGACAGTGAGCTGTTGGTACTTCGATCGCGGGCCTTTACTTTAGCTTTAGGGTTTAGATAGCCCCTCTGGGATGTAAAATATATCTCTTCTCACCATCCCCATAGTGTATGAGACAAATGTATGCATTTCGATTAGGTTCGTATTCTACGGTTACGACTACAATGATCATTATTTGTTTTGCGAGGACGTAAGTGTGCCAGACTGCTCTAAGGAATAGTTTGATTATTCCTACAATATACACTAGGAGATATAGGGAGCAGCACTGCCCCCATAAATCCCTTTCTTCCTTTTCTTTTTTGTTCAATTCTGAACAAAGAAATTGGGGAAGATGTTTTCTTTCTTCCCCCACTTATCATGAAGTCCGAGCCCTAGAGAAAGAGTGAGATGCATTTTAAAAATTCATCATAGACTTTCCCTATGGCTTGAGAGAAGCAAGAAACAAAGAGTCGTAACTTAAACGGAGAAGCGGACAGGACCCGACGGATTTACCTGATGTAAAGAAGATCCTAAATGTCTCTGGTTAGTCGATCCTCTCCATTTACCAATTTCTTCTCCTCTTTTCCACTCAATTCTAGTTTATTAGATTCTTGTTTAAAAGAATCAAAGAAGATGAATAGAACTAAGAACACATAAAAAAGAGCATAGAGGACCAAGACCATTACCAAATGTTCCTCCCAAGAATCATATTGGGTATCTGTTCCCTTCCTTTTCCCGCTAGGATCGGGAATCTTATATTTTCCATATCCATATACCATCGAACCTTTAGGGTTCCAGAATCCTCCTTTTTTCCTAATCTTCGGAAACAGAAAACCCATAGCCAGGAGGAGTTAGGTATGTAGGGTATGGTTTATTATTTTTTGTTGGGCAGGCAGTAGAATAATTTTTATACTCTGCAGTATAAATTCGACTGCCCACTTTTTACAAGCAAATTGTTGCTAAAACTCCAACATAGTTTGTTCAAAATGCACCAACCATAATCCCTTGAGAATATTAAAGTACCCCCCTTCCTTGGAAGGGGTACCTGTTAAAAATCGCTTCAACAAATCCGTCCAAAACTTTTTAAGAAAAATTGAAAAGTTTTGAACTCGAAGGTTTTTCTAAGAGATGCCTGTTAAAAATAGTTTCAATTTCTCACCAAAACAGACAAGAAGTATATCACTGAAAATTAATACCCAACCATATGGGTATATGAAGAGCGCGAATTCCTTTATACCCTACCCAATTAGAATTAGAAGAAATAAAACATAAATGGAGAAAGTTCTCATCATAAGATCAGCCAATAGAAGAAAAAAGTCCCTAATTCTGCAGAACGTTTTGAGCACGTGAAAAGTCAATAGCCTAAAGATAAAAAAAAACAAAGTCTACCGTTTTTTTAACAGCAGCTCTTATTGCCCCTTTGGCCTTTTTTTTTTTGCCCATTGTTGTATCCGATTCAACAATTGATACATATTTGTTCTCCTCTTCTAAAAAATAGAACTTCTGGGCTTTGGTTTGGTGAGTCGTCCGAGATCATGTTTACATACCTATGAACTTACCCTCTTCAAGTATATCGGATACTAATAATAATTTTTTATTGTGTCAACTCTCTCTTCACGTATTTTATTATATGTATTTTTTTATATAAAAAAAGAAAAAAACCTCTACTTTGTGCAAGTGATAAGAGAGAATATGAAAGATTTTCTTATTTTTCTTGATTTTCTCAAGATTTTGAACTCTCAAGATTTTGAACCTCGCCATGAATAAACTTCTATATCTCGATATATACATATATAATCTCTACATATATCTCTATATATACATATATTATGTACATTATGCAGTAGACTCATAATGAGAAATCAAAGTGGCTAATTTTTGAATTGAATAAAAAGCCCTTTTAACTCAGTGGTAGAGTAATGCCATGGTAAGGCATAAGTCATCGGTTCAAATCCGATAAAGGGCTTTTTATTTGGTGGTAGAGTAATGCCATGGTAAGACGTAAGTCATCGGTTCGAATCCGATAAAGTACTTTTCTACTAAATTTATTATTTATTCACTTTTTTTTCTTTGTTTTTGAAAATTTCTCTATTTTTTCTTGAATTTTATGACTTAGTGTGGGATGCATGCATTTTTGGTCTGAACGCTAAACGAAGCACGGGGTGGAAATTACAAAAAAGAAATCAAATTGGACTCTTTTTCCTGTTAGATCAATCAAATCACTACCTGTACTGAACTAATCTAGAATCCCTTTTATTAATCTATTCTTATTCTATACCCTTTAAATGAATTTCCCTAAAAAGTAGGGAATGATCCGTGAATTAACCTAACCATCAACTAAAAAAAATCCTATGAAAGCATAACAGAAAAGTAGGAAAGACTCTTTGCTTTGGATCTAGTTATACTCTTCGAGTATATTGACAATTCCAAAAAACTGCTCATACTATCATTATAGTATAATGACGAGCGGTTGTATATGGCCCTATCGTCTAGTGAAGTGATGCCCCTATCGTCTAGTGGTTCAGGACATCTCTCTTTCAAGGAGGCAGCGGGGATTCGACTTCCCCTGGGGGTAGGGAGTATTATGAAAGGAGGTTAATCATAGATTCTAAAAAACCCTAGAATAAATTCTTCCTGGGTCGATGCCCGAGCGGTTAATGGGGACGGACTGTAAATTCGTTGACGATATGTCTACGCTGGTTCAAATCCAGCTCGGCCCAAAAATCTAGGGCTTCGTGAATATGAACTAAATCCATTTGTTTTTCTTCCATAAAATAAAATGTCTGATCCATAGAAATAAAGGATAAAGCGAAAGGGGGAAATTTCTTTCTAATCCATATCTCTCTCATTCCTTTTTTACAAACAAAAGAGTTTTTCTTATTGAAATGAAAGGTGGATTATCATCCATTTTTAGCGATAAAAAATCGCGACATACTAGTTATGTCACTCTCACTATACCCACATATGATATGTGGGTATGTAGTATATGATTCGTCTATTTCTTAGAGTACGACAGGCGAATCGAATCTTCTTATGGTTCTATTTAAGAATAGGTATGCCATACACCCCGCGGGGATTGTAGTTCAATTGGTCAGAGCACCGCCCTGTCAAGGCGGAAGCTGCGGGTTCGAGCCCCGTCAGTCCCGAACTAGGGTTCAATGAATGGAGAAATTCATCTTTCCTTTTTCCATGAAAAAGGGGGGGCAGGAGAGAAGATCAAATACCTATGGGGCACCCTTATTTCACTTTTTTTATTTCGCATTTCTCATTAAAGAGGGAGGGGAGGCCTATAGGAATTTTTTTTTCACTACTCCCGGTTGATAAGGAAAGACATACATATCATACTTGGATTAGTATAATTTAGGATATTACTCTATCCTTATGATGATACCATCCTCATCTTAACTTCCTATTCGACTCTTATGGAATAGAGTACCGGTATTTTACCGAAATCCATACATAAATCGTATTCGTTTTTTCTTAGACATAGACAGTGAATTTAATTGAATATAATTAGTACTTTACTTTTTGGATTAAACCAGGCCCCCTCCATTTTGTAGTTCCAACTTTGTTTGTGTATGTTCAATGACTAATTGGAAAGAATCTATCTCATTTTCATTCCATTTGCGGACTCCTTATTTTATGGATCTGTTCTCATCTTTAGACCCCAAAAGTGGATATTGATAGTAACTTAATAAAATAAAAGAAAAACCAAGCAAAGCAAACGCCCTTTTTCCTAAATTAATTAAAATATTCGATTTTTTTTTATTTAAGCCCTCTTTTCTCCATCTCACTTCTACTTCTACTGCTTATTTGGATGTCTATGTGACCCATAGAAAGTCGGTCATATAATACATACATACATAATTGTATGTATAACTATAAGAAAAAGGAAGGGAAATTGGATAAGATAAGAAAGATCGTGGGTTATAGATATAGAAAAGAAAAAGTGGATCTTCCTATGTTATACTATTCCACTCTCAACCATGAATTGATTTGATAGATCCGATATTCATAATATTGAATTGATTCAGTATTATCAGAATGCAAGTCCTCCCCTTGAATTTACAGGATACCCCTTTTTCCTCTCCATGGGATTACATCCCGAGTTATTGTGAAAAAAATAAAGAGGTTATGGAAGTCAATATTCTCGCATTTATTGCTACTGCACTGTTTATTCTAGTTCCTACTGCCTTTTTACTTATTATTTATGTAAAAACAGTCAGCCAAAATGATTAATTGGAATTCCAATTAATCATTGAAGAAATGAAAAAGGGATTAAATAAAATAAAAATCCAAGTCTTAAATGAAAGGATCTGGTTGGAATCATAAAGTGTGGTAGAAAGAACTACATATAGTTTTTTCTACGACACTTTAGAGTCTTTCTATTATATTATCTTGAATCTACATAGAATAGATTAGTAGATTGAAATAGTAGTCTAATTCAATTTCTTTTTTCACTGCATCCACTTAATTTCAATCAAGTCAAAATAAAAAAATCGAAGACAATTCTTCACGAAAGAATCCATGGAGGGAGAGAAAAATAATATGAGAATAGACTATAGTAAAAAGTAAAAGAAAAAAAGTAAAAGGAAAAAACCAGCGAATCTTTCATGCTTAAACATGCGGCGAGATGCTTCAAAAGAGCATAAAAATTATTCTAAGAATAAGAAAAGAATATAAAACAAATGGAAAGTGTGCGATATGTTGTGAATAGCTCCGTGGAAGAAAGTCTAATTTTCTTATGTATAGAACTTTTTTAACCATTCGTCACTTCTAGTAGAAATTTTGAATTGCTGTAATCGCTCTTTCTATTTCTATATAGTAGAATAGAACGACTCTTTCTTACAAGAGTTTCTTACAGGTACAGGAGTGAAACAAAACTAAAGAAAGAGAGAAAGAATAAAGTTTGGCAAAATGATTAATGCAAAACGATCAATTAAAGAAAAAAGTTGATACAACAATTCGACTACTCAATCAATTAGTAGTATCCCTAGAGTCCACTCCTCCCCCATACTACTAGTGAAAGAGAAAATGTAAAGACTACCATTAAAGCAGCCCAAGCGAGACTTACTATATCCATGTAAATTATGTCTCCTATTTCTATGAAGGAATTATTCTACTATTGATCAATAATCATAGTGGAATCAAGGGTACAGAGTCAAAAAGGGATTCTGCCCTAACGCTATGGATGAATCAGTTCAAGGAATTTACTCCTAACAAATTCTTATAGGATTTCTGGTAGAATTGGAGAGCATTAAGTATAAATACGATACATAGCCCTTTTCCTTAAAAAAGAGTACGGGGATGATGTCCTGAATAGAAGACGCGGGAATAGGAAGATTTTTTCTTCCTTTTGTTACCCTTTTTTTATAAGCAAAGGACGTCAGAATATACCATAAAATTAGGATAGATAAATATTTATTGGATACCTACCTTGCCTATGTTTATTTTTAACCTAAACCCTACAGCCCTTCTATCATTCTATGAAAGAATGAGGAGACTTTATCCACAACTCCGAAATTGATTTTTGATCAGCCTATTCAATCTGATTCTCGACAGAATCAGTAGCCCTTACTTTAGTGTATGTAGGTAGCATAAGATGTATGATAAATAAAATGTATGATAATTAGGAAGTCTTGATATTCCTTCGTGGAGTCCCTTCTTCAATCTTAGATTGAAAAAAAAAGAATGCCCCTTAGGGGCCCTTTGGATATCAAGATTTCTGACATCTTAGCCTTGTAATTTTTAATTCTCGAATCGAATCAATTAAGAATCAATTAAAATTAATAAAAGAATAAGGAAACGCAACCTCATCCTTATTGGTAGCCGTTTGGGCCACTACCGACAAAACAAACCCTAGTTTGAGGATAGAACTATGGATTCTCAAAATCCAGTATCGCCAGGCCTAGTTACTCTCTTGCCCCAACTTATGCAGGGTACGAATTTGTTGAGTTCGATCAGTACTATAAGCCTAAGTATTTTATTGATCAGGCGGCACCCAGATTTGAACTGGGGATAAAGGATTTGCAGTCCCCTGCCTTACCGCTTGGCCATGCCGCCAAAAAATCCGATCTAAAATAGAGAAAAGAGCAAGTATTCATCCAGGTTTTCTTACTAAAACCTCCTTTCTTTTATCTTGAATCTAATTCTACTTACTTTTTTCCAATCTTTTTCAAAAAATCTATTCCTGCTTTTTTTGAATCCAGTTTCGATTATTCTCCTCGATGGATTCTATCTTAAAACAAACATTGCTAACACTAGAAAACTTCCCTTTTCTTTCTATTGAGATGAAAAAAGAGAAAAAGTGGATTTCCAGTCACAGGCTGCAAAATTCAGAACAAATTGGAACCATTAACTAGAATTCTATTTTTTTTTTGAATTGCAGTAGTGAACGACTCTTAAATCGGTATTCTCTCCCCCCTTCCTTTTAATGGCATAATAAAATAGAATGGATTTATGCCTAATCCGTGTATAGGTAAACTACAGGTCCGAACAGCATTATTATCCATAACAGCATTATTATCCATGGATCCCCCTTATGTACATATCTCTATGGGGAATCGTGCTTTAATTTTTCATTGCATTAAATATCTTGAATAAAAAAAAGAAATTTGGTCTGATATAGAGTATGACCTGACCATCTTGGCCCACCCAAGTGAAATTACGATAAAAGCAGGGATATGTGGAGAGGTGGATAACTAGATTGGCATGTACTTAAAAAAAGGACTTACTTTATTTTAGGATTCTACAATGAAATCCTATATTTTCTAGCAATTCTACTACTACGAAACAAAAAAGAACCCTCAAATTCTTATTCTTTTTTGAAATTAAACTAAGCGTGCTATTCTAAATCGAACTAAAGTCAAATTTTCTAGTGCTTATAAATTATTATATTATGGCTTTATCCCATTCATAGAAAGGAGATAAAATGAGAAATCTTTGCCATCCAATCTGATTAGTATCATAAAGTGTAAGTGGCAGAATTTTTTTCTAGGAATGTTTTATCAATTCATTTTCATTCGATTTGTACCCCTGGCAAATTCGAACTTTCGTCGAAATTGTCTCTATTCATATGTATGAAATACATATATGAAATATGTATGTGGAGTTCCCTAGAATTTCATGTGATTCAGTAAACAGAATATGGATTCCATAATTGCTAGATCGATCCATAGGGATTGATGAAGAGTGAGCTGATAATGGAATTTTTCTTCGATAAACAGGAAACTTAAGATTAAGATGCTCCGGAATGGAAATGAGGGAATGTCCACAATACCCGGATTTAGTCAGATCCAATTCGAGGGATTTTGTAGGTTCATTAATCAAGGCTTGGCAGAAGAACTTGAGAAGTTTCCAACAATTAAAGATCCAGATCACGAAATTGCATTTCAATTATTTGCGAAAGGATATCAATTGCTAGAACCCTCGATAAAAGAAAGGGATGCTGTGTATGAATCACTCACCTATTCTTCCGAATTATATGTATCTGCGAGATTAATTTTTGGTTTCGATGTGCAAAAGCAAACCATTTCTATTGGAAACATTCCTATAATGAATTCCTTAGGAACCTTTATAATAAATGGAATATACCGAATTGTGATCAATCAAATATTGCTAAGTCCTGGTATTTACTACCGCTCGGAATTAGACCATAAGGGAATTTCTATCTACACTGGGACTATAATATCAGATTGGGGAGGAAGATCGGAATTAGCAATTGATAAAAAAGAAAGGATATGGGCTCGCGTGAGTAGAAAACAAAAGATATCTATTCTAGTTCTATCATCAGCTATGGGTTCGAATCTAAAAGAAATTCTAGATAATGTTTCCTACCCTGAAATTTTCTTATCTTTCCCGAATGCTAAGGAGAAGAAGAGGATTGAGTCAAAAGAAAAAGCTATTTTGGAGTTTTATCAACAATTTGCTTGTGTAGGTGGGGACCTGGTATTTTCGGAGTCCTTATGTGAGGAATTACAAAAGAAATTTTTTCAACAAAAATGTGAATTAGGAAGGATTGGTCGACGAAATATGAATCGGAGACTGAATCTTGATATACCTCAGAACAATACATTCTTGTTACCACGAGATGTATTGGCCGCTACGGATCATTTGATTGGAATGAAATTTGGAACGGGTATACTTGACGATGACGATATGAATCACTTGAAAAATAAACGTATTCGTTCGGTTGCGGATCTGTTACAAGATCAATTCGGACTGGCTCTTGGTCGTTTACAACATGCGGTTCAAAAAACTATCCGTAGAGTATTCATACGTCAATCGAAACCGACTCCACAAACTTTGGTAACTCCAACTTCAACTTCGATTTTATTAATAACTACTTATGAGACCTTTTTTGGCACATACCCCTTATCTCAAGTTTTTGATCAAACCAATCCATTGACACAAACTGTTCATGGGCGAAAAGTGAGTTGTTTGGGTCCTGGAGGATTGACGGGGAGAACTGCAAGTTTTCGGAGCCGAGATATTCATCCGAGTCACTATGGGCGTATTTGTCCAATTGACACGTCCGAAGGAATCAATGTTGGACTTACTGGATCCTTAGCTATTCATGCGAGAATTGACCACTGGTGGGGGTCCATAGAGAGTCCCTTTTATGAAATATCTGAGAAAGCAAAAGAAAAAAAAGAGAGACAGGTGGTTTATTTATCACCAAATAGAGATGAATATTATATGATAGCAGCAGGAAATTCTTTGTCCTTGAATCAGGGTATTCAGGAAGAACAGGTTGTTCCAGCTAGATACCGTCAAGAATTCCTGACTATTGCATGGGAACAGATTCATGTTAGAAGTATTTTTCCTTTCCAATATTTTTCTATTGGAGGTTCTCTCATTCCTTTTATTGAGCATAATGATGCGAATCGGGCTTTAATGAGTTCTAATATGCAGCGCCAAGCAGTTCCGCTTTCTCGGTCCGAGAAGTGCATTGTTGGAACTGGATTGGAACGCCAAACAGCTCTAGATTCGAGGGTTTCCGTTATAGCCGAACGCGAGGGAAAGATCATTTCTACTGATAGTCACAAGATCCTTTTATCAAGTAGTGGGAAGACTATAAGTATTCCTTTAGTTACCCATCGGCGCTCTAACAAAAATACTTGTATGCACCAAAAACCTCGGGTTCTGCGGGGTAAATCCATTAAAAAAGGACAAATTTTAGCGGAGGGAGCTGCTACAGTTGGTGGGGAACTTGCTTTAGGAAAAAACGTATTAGTAGCTTATATGCCATGGGAAGGTTACAATTTTGAAGACGCAGTACTAATTAGCGAACGTTTGGTATATGAGGATATTTATACTTCTTTTCACATCCGAAAATATGAAATTCAGACGGATACGACAAGCCAAGGCTCCGCTGAAAAAATTACTAAAGAAATACCACATCTAGAAGAACATTTACTCCGCAATTTGGACAGAAATGGAGTTGTTAGGTTGGGATCCTGGGTAGAAACTGGCGATATTTTAGTAGGTAAATTAACGCCTCAGATAGCGAGCGAATCGTCGTATATCGCGGAAGCTGGGTTATTACGGGCCATATTTGGCCTTGAGGTATCCACTTCAAAAGAAACTTCTCTCAAACTACCTATAGGTGGAAGAGGGCGCGTTATCGATGTGAAATGGATCCAGAGGGACCCCCTAGACATAATGGTTCGTGTATATATTTTACAGAAACGCGAAATCAAAGTTGGGGATAAAGTAGCCGGAAGACACGGGAATAAGGGGATCATTTCCAAAATTTTGCCCAGGCAAGATATGCCCTATTTGCAAGATGGAACACCTGTTGATATGGTCTTCAATCCCTTAGGAGTACCCTCACGAATGAATGTGGGACAAATATTTGAAAGCTCGCTCGGATTAGCCGGGGATCTGCTAAAGAAACATTATAGAATAGCACCCTTTGATGAGAGATATGAGCAAGAGGCTTCAAGAAAACTTGTGTTTTCAGAATTATATGAAGCCAGTAAACAAACAAAAAATCCATGGGTATTTGAACCCGAGTACCCGGGAAAAAGCAGAATATTTGATGGAAGAACAGGAGACCCCTTCGAACAACCTGTTCTAATAGGGAAGTCCTATATCTTAAAATTAATTCATCAAGTTGATGAGAAAATCCATGGACGTTCTACTGGGCCCTACTCACTTGTTACACAACAACCCGTTAGAGGAAGAGCCAAGCAAGGGGGACAACGAGTAGGAGAAATGGAAGTTTGGGCTTTAGAAGGATTTGGTGTTGCTCATATTTTACAAGAGATACTTACTTATAAATCTGATCATCTTATAGCTCGCCAAGAAATACTTAATGCTACGATCTGGGGAAAAAGAGTACCTAATCACGAGTATCCTCCAGAATCTTTTCGAGTGCTCGTTCGAGAACTACGATCTTTGGCTCTAGAACTGAATCATTTCCTTGTATCTGAGAAGAACTTCCAGGTTAATAGGGAGGAAGTTTGATCGGAATAAATATAAATTCTTTTCTTATTTATGATTGACCAATATAAACATCAACAACTTCAAATTGGACTCGTTTCCCCTCAACAAATAAAGGCTTGGGCTAACAAAAACCTACCTAATGGGGAAGTCGTTGGCGAAGTCACAAGGCCCTCTACTTTTCATTATAAAACCGATAAACCAGAAAAAGATGGATTGTTTTGCGAAAGAATCTTTGGACCCATAAAAAGCGGAATTTGTGCTTGTGGAAATTCTCGAGCGAGCGGAGCTGAAAACGAAGAGGAAAGATTTTGCCAAAAATGCGGGGTAGAATTTGTTGATTCTCGGATACGAAGATATCAAATGGGATACATCAAACTCGCATGTCCCGCGACTCATGTGTGGTATTTGAAAGGTCTTCCTAGTTATATCGCGAACCTTTTAGATAAACCCCTTAAGAAATTGGAGGGCCTAGTATACGGCGATTTCTCTTTTGCTAGGCCCAGCGCTAAAAAACCTACTTTCTTACGATTACGAGGTTTATTCGAAGATGAAATTGCATCCTGTAACCACAGCATTTCTCCCTTTTTTTCTACCCCAGGCTTTGCAACATTTCGAAATCGGGAAATTGCGACAGGAGCAGGTGCTATTAGAGAACAATTAGCAGATTTGGATTTGCGAATTATTATAGAGAATTCCTTGGTCGAATGGAAGGAATTAGAAGACGAGGGGTATAGTGGAGATGAATGGGAAGATAGAAAAAGACGAATAAGAAAAGTTTTTTTGATTAGACGCATGCAATTGGCGAAACATTTTATTCAAACAAATGTAGAACCAGAATGGATGGTTTTGTGCTTATTACCAGTTCTTCCTCCCGAATTGAGACCCATTGTTTATAGGTCTGGGGATAAAGTAGTGACTTCGGATATTAATGAACTTTATAAGAGAGTTATTCGTCGGAACAACAACCTTGCCTATCTATTAAAAAGAAGTGAATTAGCGCCAGCAGATTTAGTAATGTGCCAGGAAAAATTGGTACAAGAAGCCGTGGATACACTTCTTGATAGTGGGTCCCGCGGGCAACCAACGAGGGATGGTCACAATAAAGTATACAAATCACTTTCAGATGTAATTGAAGGTAAAGAGGGAAGGTTTCGCGAGACTCTGCTTGGAAAACGGGTCGATTACTCGGGGCGTTCTGTCATTGTTGTGGGTCCTTCGCTTTCATTACATCAATGTGGATTACCTCTAGAGATAGCAATAAAGCTTTTTCAGCTATTTGTAATTCGCGATTTAATCACGAAACGCGCTACTTCTAATGTCAGGATTGCTAAAAGGAAAATTTGGGAAAAGGAACCCATTGTATGGGAAATACTTCAAGAAGTTATGCGGGGACATCCTGTACTGTTGAATAGAGCACCTACCCTGCATAGATTAGGCATACAGGCCTTCCAACCTACTTTAGTGGAGGGGCGTACTATTTGTTTACACCCATTAGTGTGTAAGGGTTTCAATGCGGACTTTGATGGGGATCAAATGGCTGTTCATCTACCTTTATCCTTGGAAGCTCAGGCGGAAGCCCGTTTACTTATGTTTTCTCATATGAATCTCCTATCTCCCGCTATTGGGGATCCTATTTGCGTACCGACCCAAGACATGCTTATCGGACTTTATGTATTAACGATTGGAAACCGTCGGGGTATTTGTGCAAATAGATATAATAGTTGCGCAAACTATCCAAATCAAAAAGTAAACTACAATAATAATAATTATAAGTATACAAAAGATAAAGAACCCCATTTTTCTAATTCCTATGATGCACTGGGAGCTTATAGACAGAAACGAATCAGTTTAGACAGTCCCTTGTGGCTCCGATGGAAACTAGATCAACGCGTCATTGGGTCAAGAGAAGTTCCGATTGAAGTTCAATATGAATCTTTGGGGACTTATCATGAGATTTATGCCCACTATCTAATAGTGGGAAATAGAAAAAAAGAAATCCGTTCTATATACATTCGAAGCACTCTTGGTCATATTTCTTTTTATAGAGAAATAGAGGAAGCCATACAAGGATTTAGTCAGGCCTATTCATACACTATCTAAACAAGGAAGTTAGATTCGGCGATGCCCCTCCCTTTCGGGGGGCATTCCGATTTCGCTAGTATCATCATTTTTGCCGCGCGAATCCAGATTGAGATTAAGGAAAGGAAGTTAATTAAATTTTCGAATCACTGACTCAGGCCCATTGTCGAATCCTACTCAGCAATTGTCGAATCCTACTCAGCCGAAAAAGGGGGTACTTATGTATGGCGGAACGGGCCAATCTGGTCTTTCATAATAAAGAGATAGACGGAACTGCTATGAAACGACTTATTAGCAGATTAATAGATCATTTCGGAATGGGATATACATCCCATATACTGGATCAAATAAAGACTCTGGGCTTTCATCAAGCCACTACTACATCGATTTCATTAGGAATCGAGGATCTTTTAACAATACCATCTAAGGGATGGTTAGTGCAAGACGCGGAACAACAGAGTTTTCTTTTGGAGAAACACTATTATTATGGGGCTGTACACGCGGTAGAAAAATTACGCCAATCCGTTGAGATATGGTATGCTACAAGTGAATATTTGAAACAAGAAATGAATTCGAATTTTCGGATAACGGATCCTTCTAATCCAGTCTATCTAATGTCTTTTTCAGGAGCCAGAGGAAATGCATCTCAGGTACACCAATTAGTAGGTATGAGAGGATTAATGGCGGATCCTCAAGGACAAATGATTGATTTACCTATTCAAAGCAATTTACGCGAGGGACTTTCTTTGACAGAATATATAATTTCCTGCTACGGAGCCCGCAAAGGGGTTGTAGATACTGCTGTACGAACAGCGGATGCTGGATATCTTACACGTAGACTTGTTGAAGTAGTTCAACATATTATTGTGCGTAGAAGAGATTGTGGTACTATCCAAGGTATTTCTTTGAGTCCTCAAAATGGGATGACGGAAAAACTTTTTGTCCAAACACTAATTGGTCGTGTATTAGCAGACGATATATATATTGGTTCACGATGCATTGCCGCTCGAAATCAAGATATTGGAATTGGATTAGTCAATCGATTCATAACTGCCTTTCGAGCACAACCATTTCGAGCACAACCAATATATATTAGAACCCCCTTTACTTGCCGGAGCACATCTTGGATCTGTCAATTATGTTATGGTCGGAGTCCCACTCATGGCGATCTGGTCGAATTGGGGGAAGCCGTAGGTATTATTGCAGGTCAATCAATTGGGGAGCCAGGGACTCAACTAACATTAAGAACTTTTCATACTGGCGGAGTATTCACAGGGGGTACTGCCGACCTTGTACGATCCCCTTCGAATGGAAAAATCCAATTCAATGAAGATTTGGTTCACCCCACACGTACCCGTCATGGGCAGCCTGCTTTTCTATGTTATATAGACTTGCATGTAACTATTCAGAGTCAGGATATTCTATATAGTGTGAATATTCCCTCAAAAAGCTTGATTCTAGTGCAAAATGATCAGTATGTAGAATCCGAACAAGTAATTGCGGAGATTCGTGCCGGAACGTCCACTTTGCATTTTAAAGAAAAAGTACAAAAGCATATTTATTCCGAATCAGACGGGGAAATGCACTGGAGTACTGATGTTTACCATGCGCCCGAATATCAATATGGTAATCTTCGTCGATTACCAAAAACAAGCCATTTATGGATATTGTCAGTAAGTATGTGCAGATCCAGTATAGCGTCTTTTTCGCTCCACAAGGATCAAGATCAAATGAATACTTATTCTTTTTCTGTTGACGGAAGATATCTCTTTGACCTCTCAATGGCTAATGATCAAGTAAGACATAGACTGTTGGATACTTTTGGTAAAAAAGATAGGGAAATTCTTGATTATTCAACGCCGGATCGAATCATGTCCAATGGCCATTGGAATTTTGTCTATCCTTCTATTCTTCAAGATAATTCGGATTTGTTGGCGAAAAAGCGAAGAAATGGGTTCGTCATTCCATTACAATATCATCAAGAACAAGAGAAAGAACTAATATCCTGTTTGGGGATTTCGATTGAAATACCCTTTATGGGTGTTTTACGTAGAAATACTATTTTTGCTTATTTTGACGATCCACGATACAGAAAAGATAAAAAGGGTTCAGGAATTGTTAAATTTAGATATAGGACCCTAGAGGACGAATATAGGACTCGAGAGGAAGACTCAGAGGACGAATATGGGAGCCCAGAGAACGAATATAGGACCCGAGAGGAAGAATATGAAACCCTAGAAGACGAATATAGGACTCGAGAGGACGAATATGAAACCCTAGAAGATGAATATGGGATCCTAGAGGACGAATATGAAGCCCTAGAAGACGAATATGGGATCCTAGAGGATGAATATAGGACTGGAGAGAAAGACTCAGAAGACGAATATGGGAGCCCAGAGAACGAATATAGAACCCGAGAGGACGAATATGGAACTCTAGAGGAAGACTCAGAGGACGAATATGGGAGCCCGGAGGAAGGCTCAGAGGACGAATATGGGACTTTAGAGGAAGACTCAGAAGAAGACTCAGAGGACGAATACGGGAGCCCAGAGGAAGATTCCATCTTAAAAAAAGAGGGTTTGATTGAGCATCGAGGAACAAAAGAATTTAGTCTAAAATACCAAAAAGAACTAGATCGGTTTTTTTTCATTCTTCAAGAACTGCATATCTTGCCGAGATCCTCATCCCTAAAGGTACTTGATAATAGTATCATTGGAGTGGATACACAACTCACAAAAAATACAAGAAGTCGACTAGGTGGATTGGTCCGAGTGAAGAGAAAAAAAAGCCATACGGAACTCAAAATCTTTTCCGGAGATATGCATTTTCCTGAAGAGGCGGATAAGATATTAGGTGGTAGTTTGATACCACCAGAAAGAGAAAAGAAAGATTCTAAGGAATCAAAAAAAAGGAAAAATTGGGTCTATGTTCAACGGAAAAAAATTCTCAAGAGCAAGGAAAAGTATTTTGTTTCGGTTCGACCTGCAGTCGCATATGAAATGGACGAAGGGAGAAATTTAGCAACACTTTTCCCGCAAGATCTCTTGCAAGAAGAGGATAATTTCCAACTTCGACTTGTCAATTTTATTTCTCATGAAAATAGCAAGTTAACTCAAAGAATTTATCATACGAATAGTCAATTTGTTCGAACTTGCTTAGTAGTGAATTGGGAACAAGAAGAAAAAGAGGAGGCTCGTGCTTCCCTTGTTGAGGTAAGAGCAAATGATCTGATTCGCGATTTCCTAAGAATTGAGTTAGTCAAGTCCACTATTTCGTATACACGAAGAAGGTATGATAGGACAAGTGCAGGACCGATTCCCAATAATAGGTTAGATCGCACCAATTCCTTTTATTCCAAGGCGAAGATTCAATCACTTAGCCAACATCAAGAAGCTATTGGCACCTTGTTGAATCGAAATAAAGAATACCAATCTTTGATGATTTTGTCGGCATCCAACTGTTCTCGAATTGGTTTATTCAAGAATTCGAAATATCCCAATGCGGTAAAAGAATCGAATCCTAGAATTCCTATTCGAGATATTTTTGGGCCCTTAGCCGCTATTGTACCTAGTATATCGAATTTTTCTTCATCTTACTATTTACTAACGCATAATCAGATCCTGTTAAAAAAATATTTGTTCCTTGACAATTTGAAACAAACCCTCCAAGTACTTCAAGGGCTTAAATACTCTTTAATAGATGAAAATCAAAGGATTTCGAATTTCGATAGTAACATCATGTTGGATCCATTCCATTTGAATTGGCACTTTCTCCATCATGATTCTTGGGAGGAGACATCGGCAATAATTCACCTTGGACAATTTATTTGCGAAAATGTATGTCTATTTAAATCGCACATAAAAAAATCTGGTCAAATTTTCATTGTTAATATTGATTCCTTTGTTATAAGAGCAGCTAAGCCTTATTTGGCCACTACAGGAGCAACTGTTCATGGTCATTATGGAGAAATCCTTTACAAAGGAGATAGGTTAGTTACGTTTATATATGAAAAATCGAGATCTAGTGACATAACGCAAGGTCTTCCAAAAGTAGAACAAATCTTTGAAGCGCGTTCAATTGATTCACTATCGCCGAATCTCGAAAGGAGAATTGAGGATTGGAATGAGCGTATACCAAGAATTCTTGGGGTCCCCTGGGGATTCTTGATTGGAGCTGAGCTAACCATAGCCCAAAGTCGTATCTCTTTGGTTAATAAGATCCAAAAGGTTTATCGATCCCAAGGGGTACAGATCCATAATAGACATATAGAGATTATTATACGCCAAGTAACATCAAAAGTGCGGGTTTCCGAAGATGGAATGTCTAATGTTTTTTCACCTGGGGAATTAATCGGACTATTACGAGCAGAACGAGCAGGACGAGCTTTGGATGAATCGGTCTATTATCGGGCAATCTTATTGGGAATAACAAGGGCTTCCCTGAATACCCAAAGTTTCATATCTGAAGCAAGTTTTCAAGAAACTGCTCGAGTTTTAGCAAAAGCTGCCCTACGAGGTCGTATTGATTGGTTGAAAGGCCTGAAAGAAAACGTAGTTCTGGGGGGGATTATACCTGTTGGTACCGGATTCCAAAAATTTGTGCATCATTCCCCACAAGACAAGAACCTTTATTTCGAAATTCAAAAAAAAAATCTATTCGCGTCGGAAATGAGAGATATTTTGTTTCTCCATACAGAATTAGTTTCTTCTGATTCTGATGTAACAAACAATTTCTATGAGACATCAGAACCCCCATTTATACGATTTAAGGATACATAAAGCAGATTTTTTTATTTAAACTAGACTTTTGACCTTAGAACACTAACAGGTCAGATTTTAGATTTTTATTTTATTTTAATAAGTAAAAGAAGTCAGTTAATTCATTAAGGTTACGTTTATACCATGTATCAATAGCCAATTCTCAGTGGAAGGTTACATCGGAACAATTATTATTTATTTCAAGCTATTTCGGCTCTTTCTTAATTTTCAAAAAAAAAAAGAAATAAATTCCGTAATGGAATGGTAGGATGAAAAAAAAAGAAAAAATCAAAAGGAAGTGTGGAAAAAATGACAAGAAGATATTGGAACATCAATTTGAAAGAGATGATAGAAGCGGGAGTTCATTTTGGTCATGGTATTAAGAAATGGAATCCTAAAATGGCCCCTTACATCTCGGCAAAGCGTAAAGGTACTCATATTACAAATCTCGCTAGAACGGCTCGTTTTTTATCAGAAGCTTGTGATTTAGTTTTTGATGCAGCAAGTCAGGGAAAAAGCTTTTTAATTGTTGGTACCAAAAAAAGAGCAGCGGATTTAGTAGCATCAGCTGCAATAAGGGCTCGTTGTCATTATGTTAATAAAAAGTGGTTCAGTGGTATGTTAACGAATTGGTCGATTACGAAAACTAGACTTTCTCAATTTAGAGACTTAAGAGCAGAAGAAAAGATGGGAAAATTCCACCATCTCCCAAAAAGAGATGTGGCAATCTTGAAGAGAAAATTATCTACCTTGCAAAGATATCTCGGCGGGATCAAATATATGACGAGGTTGCCGGACATTGTGATCGTCCTTGATCAGCAAAAAGAGTATATAGCTCTTCGGGAATGTGCCATTTTGGGGATTCCTACTATTTCTTTAGTCGATACAAATTGTGACCCAGATCTCGCAAATATATCGATTCCAGCCAACGATGACACTATGACTTCAATTCGATTGATTCTTAACAAATTAGTATTTGCAATTTGTGAGGGCCGTTCTCTCTATATAAGAAATCGTTGATTAAGAAGAATAGTTCATTCTTGGGTAACTGCGTAGATTTATGGGATCACTTACTATTCTTTTTTGTTTTGCATAGATAAAAGAAGGGGAATATTGATATATATTAGAGGGTATTGATATATATTATCATCTGATGTGATTTCTTGGTATCCTAAATATAAGATTAATACTTCAAGTTGCTGAGTTGAGAAAGAGATGGTTGAATCAAAAGAATTCCTTTTTTGAAGTTCAATTTTTATCAGAGGACAATATGAATATTATACCATGTTCCGTTAAAACACTCAAGGGGTTATATGATATATCGGGTGTAGAAGTAGGCCAACACTTCTATTGGCAAATAGGAGGTTTCCAAATTCATGCCCAAGTACTCATCACTTCTTGGGTCGTAATTACTATCTTGCTAGGTTCAGTTATCATAGCTGTTCGGAATCCACAAACCATCCCGACCGACGGTCAGAATTTCTTCGAATATGTGCTTGAGTTTATTCGAGACTTGAGCAAAACTCAGATTGGAGAAGAATATGGTCCCTGGGTTCCCTTTATTGGAACTATGTTCCTTTTTATTTTTGTTTCGAATTGGTCGGGTGCTCTTTTACCTTGGAAAATTATACAGTTACCCCATGGGGAATTAGCAGCACCCACGAATGATATAAATACTACTGTTGCTTTAGCTTTACTCACATCAGCGGCATATTTTTATGCGGGTCTTAGCAAAAAAGGATTGAGTTATTTCGAGAAATATATTAAACCAACTCCAATTCTTTTACCAATTAACATCCTAGAAGATTTCACAAAACCATTATCGCTTAGTTTTCGACTTTTCGGGAATATATTGGCGGATGAATTAGTCGTTGTTGTTCTTGTTTCTTTAGTCCCCTTAGTAGTCCCTATACCGGTCATGTTTCTTGGATTATTTACAAGCGGTATTCAAGCTCTTATTTTTGCAACGTTAGCCGCAGCCTATATAGGTGAATCCATGGAAGGTCATCATTGAATTGACTAGTTTTCAAAATAGTCTTTTTTTTTAGCTTAGCTCAATTCATGCATGGTTCCAGATAATCCGCTTGGTTGGAAAACTAAATAGTTAGAAATGCGTATGAATATACAACCTAGAGTTGTAGGAGAGAGAATAGACTATATTACGGAATTGTCAAAGTATATATGCATTAAGGGGGGCGGAGTCAGGCTAGATCTATATCCTTAATGTCTATAAGTCCAGTCATCTTTTGTGCGGGTTTTTAAGGAATGATTTTAGAATCCGATTCATCAATAGAAAATGAGAAAATACGCAAAATAGAAGAAACAAATGTATATGGGATATTATATATTCCTAAGTTAGATTCATTATCTAATCCGATATATCGAATTCCCTCTATATGGAATTGGATTCCATATCCAGTTCTATGCAGCATATTGTTATCAATTGTATATCTTGATTTAATTCCTATTGGATTTGGATTAGGTCGATTTCAATAGGGGTTCTTCCTCTATTTCGTCTTTTATTATGGATTAGATGATAGGGGAAAAAATAGGAACTCAAGGATATCGAAGAGTAAAGAAAGAAGAATGGAATGAAAGAGTGGTTGGTTGGAAAGAAAGAGAAATAGAATAATGAGAATCATATGGATTTACACAAACCTCTAATGATTAGAAACTAAAAATGAGATCTCGAAGTAGTTCGGACAATTCAGATTATCATTTCAATTTGTACTTTTTAGTTACTTCTCCCCAATAGAGCTTAGAAGTAAGAATTTCTTGGTTGATTGTATCCTTAACCATTTCTTTTTTTTTTGACACGAGGAACTCACCATGAATCCACTAATTGCTGCTGCTTCCGTTATTGCTGCTGGATTGGCCGTAGGGCTTGCTTCTATTGGGCCTGGAGTTGGTCAAGGTACTGCTGCAGGACAAGCTGTAGAAGGTATTGCGAGACAGCCAGAAGCAGAAGGTAAAATACGAGGTACTTTATTGCTTAGTCTAGCTTTTATGGAAGCTTTAACAATTTATGGACTAGTTGTGGCACTAGCGCTTTTATTTGCGAACCCTTTTGTTTAATCCTAAAAAAGAAAATGAGTCCTTTAGATTAGATACTTTTTTCTTTTTTTAGTAAATTGGTATTTGCTTCTGCAATTCCAATTATATCAATACTTTACTCCTATTTATTACTCCTGGAATTACCTATTTATCGGGACAGACAATACCCCACCCCAGGAAGGGCTGATTTGAGGATGATCAATTTAGAGGATATGCTCGCCTTCTTCCTTCCCGTCCTTAGTTTAGGACAGTGGAAAGTCTTTTTCCTTTTATTTTAGGAATTTTTGGAACATTTCAACAAAGGAGTCTTTCACAGGTCAAACGAGACCTAAGACTTAATCTAAAAGAAATTATTAGATTGAATCTATTTGCATTAAAAAAAATTACATTAAAAAAACCGATCAAAAAAGGGCGAGCGAAGTAAGTGATCGAAAAACTTTGCTCTTTGTTCGTCCTATCTATAAGAGGAGAGCATATGAAAAATGTAACCCATTCTTTCGTTTTTTTAGCTCACTGGCCATCCGCTGGGAGTTTCGGGCTTAATACCGATATTTTAGCAACAAATCTAATAAATCTAACTGTAGTGGTTGGTGTATTGATTTTTTTTGGAAAGGGAGTGTGTGCGAGTTGTCTATTTCAAGAATAGATTGGATCTATCCGGCTGCACTTTAAAATATTTTTTAGTATTTTTTGGATAAATAAGAAAAAGGTGCACGATCTCGACGAATTACTTCTGAATAAATTCAGAAATCATATGGAAGAACCATAGCATTTCGCGACTCATTGGTAAATCAACTTTGATTCTCTATAGACCAATAATGTGAGACCATTAACACGGTTAAAGCTAAACTGCTTGAAGTCCAGGCAAAAAGGGGTACTCTTTCTACAACTATATTAGTATTAGTACCGAAATGCTTTAAACGGGAAATAGCTAATGTAGAATTTATCTGATATAAAACACTCATATCGATAAAATGGTTTGAACTATTTACTAGAAGGGCACCCTGCCCTTTTTTATCCAATGCCGAATCGACGACCTATGTATAAAATAAAAAAAAGAGAAATTTTTTGGATTTGAAGAAAAAAAAAGAATTCTATCAATTTTCATTTTCCATTTATTTAGTTAGTTTTTCTTAATGAAATTGAAATTATTAACTAAAGGGCAAATACAAATAAAGAAACAACTTTGCTGACCATGATAGATTTTTATCTAGGCGGAAGAGTCCTCTTAATATTTATCTAGTCTTATATTCTTAATATGGGTTTCGGTATATTGAAATATAAACAGAAAAGAGAAGATAGAGGATAGGCTCATTACATAAAAAAAAAGATATGGAAATAGCCATAGCAAAAAAAGAAAAAAAAGGAGCGTGAGAGCCAAATGAATCGAAAGATTCATGTTTGGTTCGGGAAGAGATCATAAAAATTGTAAACTTAATAGCAAGATAATCTACTTTCATTAAAAGATTTATTAGATAATCGAAAACAGAGAATCTTGAGTACTATTCGAAATTCGGAAGAATTGCGTAGAGGGACCATTGAGCAGCTCGAAAAAGCTCGGGTTCGATTACAGAAAGTCGAACTAGAAGCGGATGAGTATCGAATGAATGGATACTCTGAGATAGAACGAGAAAAAGCAAATTTGATTAATGCTACTTCTATTAGTTTGGAACAATTAGAAAAGTCTAAAAATGAAATCCTTTATTTTGAAAAACAAAGGGCGATGAATCAGGTCCGACAACGGGTTTTCCAACAGGCCGTACAAGGAGCTCTAGGAACTCTGAATAGTTGTTTGAATACCGAGTTACATTTCCGTACGATTCGTGCTAATATTGGCATTCTAGGGGCCATAGAATCGAAGAAATAATTAAATTAATTAGACCTTGAACTTCTACTTTCGTTTAGAATTTAGGCATTATTTTTCCCCTTGCTTCCGAAAAAAAGAGTCAAGAAACACTAATGGCAACCCTTCGAGTCGACGAAATTCATAAAATTCTCCGCGAACGTATTGAACAATATAATAGGAAAGTAGGGATTGAGAATATCGGTCGCGTAATTCAAGTGGGGGATGGGATTGCTCGTATTATAGGTCTTGGTGGAATAATGTCAGGTGAATTAGTCGAATTTGCAGAAGGGACTAGGGGTATTGCTCTGAATTTGGAATCCAAAAATGTTGGGATTGTATTAATGGGCGATGGGTTGATGATACAAGAGGGAAGTTTTGTAAAAGCAACAGGAAGAATTGCTCAGATACCCGTGAGCGAGGCTTACTTGGGTCGTGTTATAAATGCTCTGGCTAAACCTATTGATGGGAGAGGCGAAATTGTAGCTTCGGAATCTCGCTTAATTGAATCTCCTGCTCCGGGTATAATTTCCAGGCGTTCCGTATATGAACCCCTTCAAACAGGGCTTATTGCTATCGATTCGATGATCCCCATAGGGCGCGGTCAGCGAGAGTTAATTATTGGGGACAGACAGACTGGCAAAACAGCAGTAGCCACAGATACAATTCTCAATCAAAAAGGGCAAGATGTAATATGTGTTTATGTAGCTATCGGTCAAAGAGCATCCTCCGTGGCTCAAGTAGTAACTACTTTCCATGAAGAGGGGGCCATGGAATACACTATTGTAGTAGCTGAAATGGCGGATTCACCTGCTACATTACAATACCTCGCCCCTTATACGGGAGCAGCCCTGGCTGAGTATTTTATGTATCGCGAACGGCATACTTTAAT